AATCATGAGAGGTTAGGTGGATGTCCTAGATGATAAATGGATTTATTTTTGTATCTATTTTTGTATCTATATCACTCTATTTTTGTTAATGTCATTTATAATCTATGATTATAATAATTAATTTCGAAATTAAAAAATCGGACTTCTTCCTTTAATTGGTATTTTTGCTTATCTTCATATATTAAAAAAAATTAACTTAGGAAAGTGTTTTCCAAGCATATGTATAAAAAAACAAAATAGTTTATTTAGCTCTTTCATGCCTACTCTAACTAGTTATTTCGGGTTTCTACTAGCAACTTTAACTATAACCTCAGGTCTATTTATTGGTTTGAGCAAAATACGATTTATTTGAAATAACTAAATTGTAGTATTCCGTCTATTCTTTAGTTCATTAACGTGTCAATTTCGAATTCTTGGTTATTGAGATTTTTGGCCAATATAGATTAATATTTAAGGATAGATATTACCTCTCTTTTTTTTTTTCTTTTCAAACAAATTGAAATGATTGAAGTTTTTCTATTTGGAATCGTCTTAGGTCTAATTTCTATTACTTTGGCTGGATTATTTGTAACTGCCTATTTACAATACAGACGCGGTGATCAGTTGAATCTTTGATTAATTAACACCTTGTTAATTTGACCTCCTGTGGATTAAAGAAAGTAGGAGGTCAAATTTAGATTGCTGTTCTCTTTTTTCCGAACAATGTTTGACTTAACAAAAAAATAACAGAATCACGCTCTGTAGGATTTGAACCTACGACATTGGGTTTTGGAGACCCACGTTCTACCAAACTGAACTAAGAGCGCTTTTCTTATCACAAAAAAAAGAAGACTGTAATATTCTTTTTTCTTTTTAACTCCACCACGTCTTCAATGCCTATGTTATCAATATTATCATATATTGATATGATAACAATTCAAGATTAGATATGTCCAATTTGAAGTTATTTCAATTGGCCCTTTCTTATTACTCAGAAGTGAAAGAAAAAGAATAGGTAGGGATGACAGGATTTGAACCTGCGACATTTTGTACCCAAAACAAACGCGCTACCAAGCTGCGCTACATCCCTTTCAATTGCCTACAATGTCATTGTAGAGAATCCCCGAATTGTTTTCTATATACGTATTTCATTTTCTTTATTGATTGAGATATCTAACTTATCTTGTCATTTCTTCATCTCTTATCATATAAGATATACTAATAATCAACTTATAGACGTGTGCAAAATAAAATAGAAACTCGCTATAAATTTGGCAAATGCTTGGGCGGAAAGAGGTGTATTTTGTTCTTTTCATTACTAATGAAAAAAAGAGAAATCTCATCGATGAAATCCTTGTAGATTTCAAATTGAATTAGGAGTTTCGCGTACAAACCAAAAAAGGAGCCCTTAATCACATATAAACTAAATCATATATGTATTATATGTATTACAAGATCAATTCTTTATTAGAATTCCAATAAAGAAGGAGAATTTAAAATGCGAAATCTAAAAACATATTTATCCGTGGCGCCAGTAATAAGTACCATATGGTTCAGTTCTTTAGCGGGTCTGTTAATAGAGATCAATCGTTTTTTCCCGGATGCGTTGACATTCCCCTTTTTTTCATTCTAATTATTAACACGGGGGGTGAGGAAGATTAGAGAAATATCTGTGAATACTACCTCCCCTCTTTTTTTATTCGAATAAGTTCGAAAATAAAAAGAATAAAAGTAAATTCTCCCCCCAGCGAACCTCGTAACTTGGGAGCGGGCTTAAAGGAAATTACCTTCAATGAAATTAAGAGAACAGAAGTGCAAATGCGGTTTGGGCAACAGTATCATACAAGATGTTTAACTAAAATGCAAATATTGCACTTCAATTTAAATCGAAACTTCTAATGTAAATTAGATATGCACATGTATTTCGTCGTGTAGAAAAAAGTGCAGTTAGTTAGTTGTACACCCCCTGCATTTCACTATATTCTATGTATTCACTTAGATATATTTAGCTTAGATATATTTAGTATAATCTAAATTAAGATTATTGTAGTACTTATTTTGACTATATTGGTTGCAAAAAAATATCTCATAATTGGATTTGGAGTTAGCAACTTCTATTTTTTGCATTCCTTTCTTGGTCGTTTCGGATCGAAAAATAAAAAAGTTTTTTGAATAAAAAAACCAAAAGGAGGTTAGTTCATGGCCAAGGCTAAAAAAAAGGGTAAAAAAAAGAGTAAAGATGTCCGAGTACGGGTTATTTTGGAATGTAACAGTTGTCTTCGAAACAGCATTAATAAGAGATCAACAGGGATTTCCAGATATATTACTCAAAAGAATCAACACAATACGCCCAGTCTATTGGAATTGAGAAAATTTTGTCCCTATTGTTACAAACATACAATTCATAGAGAGATAAAGAAATAGATGGAATCGATTATCTGCATGTCACCTTTTCAAATACAAAAGAAAATATTAATATATCATATGTTAATACATATTTAAATATCAAAATCTAAACAAG